TTGAAAAAACACCTAATCTTTCGAATTCTTATTGCGAAGTCGATAAATTATACGTCCTCTGGTTGAATCATAACGACTTACTTCAATTTTGACTCTATCGCCTGGCAGTATCCGTATAAAACTACGTCGGATCTTCCCTGAAACATAACCTAGAATCATATCTTCATTATCTAAGCGAATCCGGAACATACCATTGGGAAGCGATTCAGTAATTAAACCTTCATGAATCCATTTTTGTTCTTTCATTCCAGGTAAAGCCTCCTTGAAGTATCAACTGATGGAGGAGGAACGATATTAGACAACCCGCCCCTTTTCTTTTTTTTTTCACAAATAGGAAGTTTCGAATCCAATTCGGATATTAGAAGGATTACCATATATAACACAAAATTTCTCCGCCAATTCTTTCTAGTCGAGCCTCTCGGTCTGTCATTATACCTCGAGAAGTAGAAAGAATTACAATTCCGATCCCGCCTAAAATTCTAGGAATTCGTTGATAGTTAGAATAGATTCGTAGACCAGGCCGACTGATCCGTTTTAAATTTAAAATATTTCTATAAGGCCTTTTCCTATTCCTTCTATGTCGTAGGGTTAAAACCAAAAAATCCTTTTTGTTTTCTTGATGTTTTCTCACGTTTTCGATAAAACCTTCTCGTAAAAGTATTTTAACAATATTTTCAGTGATATTAGTAGATGCTATTCGAACCACTCTTTTTTTATCCATATCAGCATTTCGTATAGAGGTTATTATGTCAGCAATAGTATCCTTACCCATGATGAATTAAAATTCTTGGTGCTCCCAAATTTTGATATAATCAACATGCTTTTCTTGTTTCTTTACTTATTTGTTTATGAATATGAATTCTTAAAGGCATATGCATGAGACATAATCTATTAATTAATCTGAATCTATTTCTTAATCTCTTTCTTTCAAATACTTTACTCTAACCATATCATGGTCTCATTTTATAATACCTCCGGAGCTAATGAAACTATTTTAGTAAAATTTAACTGTCTCAATTCCCGGGCAATTGCACCAAAAACCCGAGTTCCCTTTGGGTTTCCTTCTTGATCGATGACAACCGCAGCATTGTCATCATATCGTATTATCATACCGTTATCACGTTTGAGTTCTTTACAAGTACGTACAATTACAGCTCTGACCACTTCTGATCTTGCTAGGGGCATATTTGGCACTGCTTCTTTGATCACAGCAACAATAACGTCACCGATATGAGCATATCGACGATTGCTAGCTCCTATGATTCGAATACACATCAATTCTCGAGCCCCGCTGTTATCCGCTACATTCAAAAGGGTCTGAGGTTGAATCATATCATTTTTTTTATAATCTATTCTTTCAATGCAAAAGGCGAAGAAAAAAGAAATATTGTTTGTCCAAAAAAAGAAATCAGCACCTGCGATTGTTTTTTTTTTTTTAATCCTCAAGACCTATTTCCTTTGATTCTCCATTTTTATGCCAAAATAATGAATTGAGTTCGTATAGGCATTTTAGACGATGCTATTGAAATAGCCTTTCTGGCTATATTTTCTGTTACTCCACCCATTTCATAAAGGATTCGACCTGGTTTAACAACAGCTACCCAATATTCAGGGGATCCTTTCCCCGAACCCATACGTGTTTCTGCGGGTCTTACTGTAACCGGTTTGTCTGGAAATATACGTACCCATATTTTTCCACCACGTCGTGCATTTCGTGTCATTGCTCGTCGACCTGCTTCTATTTGTCTAGATGTGATCCAAGCAGGTTCAAGTGCCTGAAGAGCATATTTACCGAAAGAAATATGATTACCTCGATAAGATATTCCCTTCATTCTTCCCCTATGTTGTTTACGGAATCTGGTTCTTTTGGGGTTATAGTTGATGGTTGGTTCTGAATTCCATCTCTACTACAGAACTGGACGTGAGAGTTTCTTCTCATCCAGCTCCTCGCGAATAAGAAAATCTTCAACTTCTATATTATTCGTTTGTCTATCTTGTTTTTTTAGAAAACTAAACATATTAATATTTCTATTTTAAATTTAAATATTGTATGACTTTTTCTTTTTATAATGTTATAACGAATTTTTATTTTGTTTTGTCTTTTATTTTCTTCGATTGACCCAAATTTAGCAATCCAAGAAAATAAAGGTTTCGCAGGCGAATATTTACTCTTTTCATCGCTATTTCAGTTGTAGGGTTAGCTCTTGATTTTTCTTTTCCCAATAGATGAATATGAATGAATTAGTCTCTGGTTTGTTCCGCCATCCCGATCAATGAATCCGTTTTCAATAGATTTGGATTCATAGGTTCCATCGTTCCCATCGCTTCTTATTTAATGGTTAGGTCTGATTTCTACAATGGAGCTCATAATGAAATTTTTTCTTGAGTCAATCTTCTTAGTCTTTATTGGCTCGAAGCTCTTATTTTTTTATTTTATAAACAGATTCATTTAATTATGTACGAATCAGTATTGATGCTTTATTACACTGCCTTTTATGAG